TTTCATAATCCTTCTGCAAAGCGTTTTTCTTTCAAATATCTTCATTTTTAAATTCGACTGGAATCCAGTAATGTAATAGATGACGAATAACCTTTCAATCAAACAAATAGTTAAATTAAATGATTCCCATCTTCGTATTTTGAAACTAAACGGAATACGCATGATATGCAATTTTTTCCAACCAAATTGAAATAGAGTATTTAGATGAACTAGCTCTTAACAGAATTATATATAAATATTACAATGAGGAGCAACCGACCCCTTTTTATTTGTTTCTCGCTTTACTGTTCAAAGAGGAAGTCGATCTGTTATTATGTAGATACGTATTTTATAAGATAAGAGTAAAGGTGGGCATTCAATTATATCATATTGATCGAAATCGGTCTAAACCAAATGGATGTACCAAAGTAAAGAACTCGAATTGGGGTACTATGTATATTACACATATGGGAGTTATATGTACATATATCAATATACAGATTACGGAGTGATCTACATTAAGCCATCTTTCTTTATACAGTCCAACTTTATTATTTTATATAATAATGTATAGTAGAATTATACACTAATAGATAGTATGGTAGAAAGGTTCCTATATTCCTTTCTACCATACTATCAAATCTCATATACGTCTGATTTTAATTCGCTCATTTTATTTAAGACGCGGAATTTGAATCCCTTTCCACGTCTTATTCATTTCTTCCATTATTGATAAGAACTAAGAAGTCAAGCTTGATTCAAATTAATCGTTTTGACTGACCGTTTTTACGTAAATGATAAGTAAAAAAGCAGTAGGAACTAGAATGAACAGTGCAGTAGCAATAAATGCGAGAATATTTACTTCCATAATTTCATCGTTTTTTTACTTCATAATTAATAACTCGGGATCTGATCCCATAGAGATTCTAAATCTTTATCCTGTAAATTCAATGGGAGAAATACATCCCGATGATATTGAATCGGATCAATATCATTGAATAACAATATCTGAGCTATCAAATCTATTCATCATCGAGAATGGAATAGTATAACATAGGAAGATCTTTTATCCATACGGAATAAAAACCTAAAATGGAATTCCTGATCCAATTTAGAATCTCATTGAATTATTATTCTTTATTTTATCCATTCGTTATTTTCTATAACCTACCGTCTTATTTATAGAATCATATATATAATATAATAAAGGATCATCTGGCCCATCTTCCGCTTCCATTGGTCAAAACCCAACCAAAATAGTAGAAGTAAAATGGAAAAAATAAGAAGAAAAGATCGAATATTTTGATAAATTAAAAAATAAAAAATGAACTCTTTTTTTTTAGTTTGTTCTTTCTTCGATAGGACCTTCCCCGGAAATAAAAAAAGATTACTCATTCCCTCACTAAGAGAAGAGAGGGTCTATCTTTTCTTTGTTTGCTCTTCCTTTTCTTAATTACTTAATTTAAATATTCCTTTCTTTCCTTGAACCGGCCCTGGGACACATATATCCAAAATGAAGTATGTAGTTTGAATGATATAAATAGATTGTTTCCTATTAGTAATTTAAGTTATCAAAAATTGGAGCTAGAAAGAGGCTTTAATATGATATGAAAAAAAAGTATTTTATCGAGGTAACTATATGAAAAGTGCATTTTTTATCGTACAATAAACGAATCCAAATTTGTGTATATGCTCTAGTGAAAGTATATATATAAGTATTCGATTCCCTTCCACGGGTCAGGAGCAATCGAAAAAAACCAGACAAGGATTTCTTTTAATCCTAACTAAATAGGGTGCTACCCACAATTGTACCAATTCAATATGACTATCCCCTTCGGTACTAATTGAAGTAATTGAAATTGTCGCATTGTATTTTCTCAATAAAAAATTCGAAACGGAAAAAAAAAAGGACCCTATGGGAATTAGATCCCACTCTATGCCCCTTGACAGAAAATAAAAAAATGAATTGATGGAGTCATCGGATACTAGGTCGGGACTGACGGGGCTCGAACCCGCAGCTTCCGCCTTGACAGGGCGGTGCTCTGACCGATTGAACTACAATCCCAGAGAAATAAGGTATACAGCATACATATTATTAATGATTTGATTAAGACTAGTTTAATTTAGAATTGTCGTATTGTAACAGAGAAAGGAGTGATTGGTATATTAATATCCACATAGATATGGACTTTAGTGAGAACGACACGGATTACTAGAAATCCTATTGTCAAATCGTGTTAAATCAATTGATACGAAATCTTTCCAAAAAATATTTTGACTTGTTAATTCTTGTCCTATATTTTCGGATTATGATATGAATCTAGATAATTCATAAAATGAAGAATATATCGGAAAAAAACAAATAGGATATAAAATTAACCAGACGTTTCCGGCGGACAAATTTCTTATATTATGTAATCTCATGATGGATCGGTGAATTCTTGGGCCGAGCTGGATTTGAACCAGCGTAGACATATTGCCAACGAATTTACAGTCCGTCCCCATTAACCACTCGGGCATCGACCCAGGAAGAATCAAGTCTAGACTTATTGATAATACATGATCAACCTCCTTTCGTAGTACCCTACCCCCAGGGGAAGTCGAATCCCCGCTGCCTCCTTGAAAGAGAGATGTCCTGAACCACTAGACGATGGGGGCATATCTGCGATGCCCAACCGACATCATACTATATATACTCATAGTATGAATAGTTTTTTGTAATTGTCAATATAATGTAATGGTGTGACTAAATACGAATAAGTTTTCCACCTTTCCTTTCGCGATTCCGATAGAATATTTTTTCATTCATGGTTCATGAATGAAAAAAATTCTATATTCTATTTCTATATATAGATTCTATATCATTAGAATGGATAAACATTCCATTATATAGGAAATAATTATAATGTGTTATAATTAATAATTAATGAAGTATAGGATCGCTAGTGATTTGTCCGACAGAAAAGCCATTCTTCAACCTTCACGCATCGATTCACGCATTGTTAAGATGCGATATTCCTATCTTACAGCTAGGAAATTAAGAAACGATAGAAAGTTTCTTTTTTTTTCTAAGAGCAGAGCTTGGATTTCAGGTACGAGTTGAATCTTTTCATTCCATACATTACATGATTTGATCACATATCAAATATCTTGGATCTATTTCAATTTGTGTATTAATCAAACGAATCTCGTTGTGATAGGGGTCAATAAAAGAAAAAAAAAAAAGTAATTAGGTTTTAGCCTAGACTGACTAAAAAAAAAAAAGATATTCCCGAATGAGACACTATGAGCCTACTGTATGCACCTATGTAATGTAATATGTAGGTATATAATATATGTATATGTCTTCACATTGTCTCATTCGGGAATGGAATAAAATAGGCCCTTTTAACTCAGCGGTAGAGTAACGCCATGGTAAGGCGTAAGTCATCGGTTCAAATCCGATAAGGGGCTTTTTCCACAAAACTCTAGTTTCAATCTTCATTTTTTAGTGGATAATAGGGATATTTTTTTTATTAGAATGAGTTAATTAACTAATTATCATTATAAATATAATGAGATAGTATAGTGATTATAAAGTGTTCATTATAATGATAAATCACCCCGCTTATTGGGAAGACAACTATGTCACTACAGGCTATATTCTTACTCAACTCAGGTTTCATTATTCCATATTTTTGGTTCGAGGACATAGATATTCTACCTATTCAACCCCAATTATGAATCGCCAAATATTCCTACTTTTCCGTTATTCCAATCAAATCCATCATAAATATAAGAAATAAAAAAGGTAAGTGGACCTGACCTATTGAATCATGACTATATTAGCTATTCTGATATTCAAATTTGATAGAGATAGAATTGTAGCCTCGAAATTTTTTTTTTTCATTTCCTTTAGACTACAAGAATTTAGAATTTGTCGATATTTCCGATTCAATCTTTTTTGGATCCTCCCTAAGAATAAATTATTATTCCGTTCCTCCACTCCTCCACGCGAAACGTTTATTCTGAGTCACAAAATAAGAGACGTCTATTTTTGAATATCTTTCTTTGATTCAAAAAAAAAAGGATCGGTTGCTTATATATAGATTTTTTTTATCTATCTATAGTTATAAATATAGATAGATCGGGTCGTGGCTTTATGTACCAAATATTTACATATTGATGCATCCTCTATTTTTGTTTCGACAATCGGATGGATAACGAGAACGGATACTAGAAATAGAAAGATATTTGAATTTCCAGTCCACTATATAGTATATAGTATTTAATTTACTATTTGATATTGCATATCATATTTCATTTAGAGACAGGGGGAAAATAAGGAATTTCCCCTCTTTTTCTGACAACAACAAGGTAAAGTAAATAAGCAAATAGTCCATTTTTTGGCTCGAATCATTCAAAAATATATTATACTTTGTAGTTTTCGATTCATCTGAAGGAAATATAAAAGAGAAAGAAGACAATAAAATAAAAAAAATGAATTAAAATTGAAAAGTCATATCATATAAATTATATAGGGTACTGTAGTCGTTTAATATACTATAGAATAGAAATAAGTTGGAAGAATCCATAGAGATATTTATTGATTGATCTTTTCTCAATATCACAAACAAGATCCAAAAATAAGATTAGTTGGTGGAGCGGGTGTAGATAGGAGGAGCAACTGGTGATGGGAGCGGGGATCATTTGTTCAAAGCATAGTTCTTTCAAAAAATTCATCTGAGTTGAGTGATGAGTCATAAGACAATTCAAGATTCAGATAGTTATTCAGAATAAAAGAGGAAAAAATAATAGAATCGAACTCATGGATTTACCTAGGTCGGTTTATGACTCAATAGAAACAAGAAAGAAAGGATTTTTTTCTTCGAAACCCATTGGAAGCGACGGTGGACGAGGAATCATACATAAGTGATTGAACTCTCGTATGCCCTGAAAATGCTATGAGGTGTTCGAAAATGGTTGAAGTAGTTGAATAGGAGGATCACTATGACTATAGCCCTTGGTAGATTTACCAAAGA